ATAAGGTCACCCATAACACGGCTCTCCCACTTGAGTTACCGCCCCGTGGGCCCCAGGCCATGCTATTCCATGATATTGGAAAAATGGCAGCGTGACGTAACTTATTTATTAGTATTGAAAGCTGGGCGCCTTTTGAGGGAGGGAAAGCGAAAGCTTGCTCGAAACTCATAAAGGTGGGGGGAGAGGAATTTATATGCTCGACGCAAGGAGAGGAAGCGAAGCTTTACGAATGCCGAGGCCCGACAGTTTCAAAAGGAAGAAGTGAGGGAGGCTTCCATAAACCCGGAAACGAAACGATCGTTCCCGTTGGGTACTTTGCTGCTTATAGTCAAAGTGGGGGACTTGCGCTTGAATTGAAGTAGCGCTTTTTGAATATGAGTTGGGCTCCTAGGTGGCTTTGGAGCCAAACCGAAGGAAGAGCAAAAGGAAGGTTGGTTTGGGGCGAGGCCACCCGGCCTCGAATAGGAGGGGGGCTTAGCTCTGGATCCCGCCTGCTTGCAAAAATGAATGGATCAGAAGGAATTTTATAGCTTATTATTTATAATATGGGGGGCTGGGTTCTATTTCCGGGCCGGGCGGGAGGTGAAGGCGCTTGCGGAAGAAGATAGCCTTCCCGGTAAGGAAGAGGAAAAAAAGGTGCTGTCATCTATCTCGACCAGTTTCCCCAGGCGTTGGAAATAAAGACCGGCTCAGAGAATCACTGGCGTGGTTCCCCCCCATCGTTTCACCAACAAAGACTTGACGATTGACCATTCCTTCCCGTTCTATAGGTAGCACTGCCTCTCTTCACCATTCGAAGTACTTACCGAACTTCCCTTTTTCTAACATACCAAGTTCCTTTCCAATCACTAAGACAATGCCAACAAAGGCTGACTTCGTCTGTTATTTTATCGGCCCCAGGGGAGTTTACTCGACCCATTCTCCAGTCTCCCGCACTGCTCAAGTGTGCGACTCCGTATGAGGACCTCCTTCCCTTCTGCTCTGCCCACTCTCCGTTCACACGGTTATCAAAGCGGAGGAAGGGTGGGCAGCAGGTACCACGAGCCCTCTGTCCCACACATCTATCCAGAAGCAAGTGTAGTTCACCGGTTCCACCGAATGCTCCTATCTCTCGGCAAAGATCGTGTGAGTGTGCAGTTATGCTTCGGATGCTTCGCCATGGACGACCCAGTTCCCGTTCTTTTCCGGTGCACTCGCTTTGTATCTCCGACACACAAGGAAGGACGCGGTGGGAAGGAAGCAGCCCTAGCCTCTGTCCGGCCGATCATTCCGCTGGCATCTCGCATTCACGCCCCCGTTTTACTGCCGCTCGGGGATGTAGTTGTAGATACGTGAGTCTTAGTGGGTCGTTGGCTCCACCTGTTATCTCCTTCTACGACATGCTGTTGTCGTCGCCATATGGAATATGTCACTTAGTCATATCTGCCTCGCTGCGGGTCAGCACCTCCGAAAGAAACGGAGGACTTCATTCAGTGACTCCGCGATCGCCCTCTGAACGATCAGAATAAGGTAAAGCTTGAAGATAAGTTTTGTACTCTATTAATTTCTCAGTCCCTCTAGTCGGGTGGGCGCCGGCCGGTCTTTCGGCCAGATCCCCCTGAAAACCGTACGTGCGGGTCTCCCCGCATGCGGCTCACGCCATTCGAGGTGGCCCAGCTCGGCATTCATTCGAAAATCCTGTAGTCAAATTGAGACTGCTCGACTTCGGAAGCTAATTCGCGTGTAGGCAGCCTTAATCATTAGGGCTGTCTACCGTTGACTCTATCTATTCATTGATCCATTGAAATATGCTCACTCCCTCTTTTTCCAAGAATGAATGAGCCGCTCGGCAGGTAAACCTCCCTGGAATTTCCGTCAAATGACCCGGCCTCCCCTGGCTTTTCCACCGTCCGGGCTCCCTTTCCTCCCTATGCGTTGCTCCCCCGGCGCAGGCCTACCACGCTTCGCGCCTGCGGCGTTTTCGCCAGACGGTCTTTGCCAGTAGTGCCATCCTCCCCGCTGGCTGTCTGTATGGGTCGGTTGTCCCTTGCTGCTACGTTCTGTTAGGCGCTATGGATGACAGGAAATTTAGTGGTTGACTTGGACAGCAGGCGGGTTACACGTTCCACTGTGCCGAGATGTGAGGTGCAGGTGGTGATGATCACCCCGGGGTATGCGCTAGCGCCCTTGACGGGCACTCCAGGACCCGCCAACGCTCGTGAAAACCCAGGAGGTCGGTCCTCCATTCATCCGACCGGATGTGTGGATAACGAGGCCACCTTCACAACCTTCTCCCTTCTATCCCTATAAATCAAAAAGTCAGTTCGGTTCACTTGAGTTGCTCAACCGCCCCGCCTCTTGCCTGGTGCTCATGACGCGCTACGGAACCTCCACCGGGGGACCGAGCAGGGCATAGCTAGCGGCATAGGAGCCTACTCGGCGTCAGCGGCTTCGTGCCGCACTGGAGTGATCCAATATGTGGTTCCGCACGTTCCACCACTTCTCCGTTCATTTCCAATACTGATCGTGAAACACCATGAGCAGCAGGATGTTGAGGTCCGGAATTCGAAGTGAAATTTTTGATTTGCCCGTTCCTAGTCGTCATGGGAAAGAAAGGCAGAAATAAGAAAGAGATTATTCCCCTGGAGCTTGTCCAGTACCACCAGTACTCAAAATGCATCTCCTTCGCCGCAAGCGCCTGGCGCTTTTTGCCGCCTTGCATGCAAGCGAAGCGCTATTGGCGGCAATTAATAGCTCACTGAGCGATGATTGATGCAGTCAGTGCCCTCAATTGTTCCAGAGAGAAGGATCATGGCGCCCCGAAACCATGACATCCGGCAGCAGCATCTCCTCGCGTGCAAGAGACTACTTCTATGCCGGCCGTTATTCCCGGCTCTGTGTTGAAAAAAAGCGGTAGCTAAAGCAAATCTAAAGCTTAGTTGCTTTTTGCTTATTATTCTTTGCCAACCAACTTAAGCTTGGTACCAAGCAACCGGTTAGCTGTAGCGCTTTCAAAGTAGAAGAGTGGTCTCTTATCTTGGAAGTGGTGGTGTAAGAAGCGCGCTATCCTCTTTGTCTTGAAAGAAAGTTAGTAAGCGTAGCGAAGCGTATACGTTAGGTAAGTCAGCGGTGTAATAAGCCGGCCTTTTCAGAAAGAAAGTGAGAAAGTTCCCAATTGAACTAGAAAGAAAAAAGTCATGAATGCGAATAGAACATATGATTGATTGAATGAAGTGGCTGGCGTGGCGAGAAAAAGAGGTGTTGGTCCCATGGCACCATGTTTTCTTGTCATGCAGGCGCCCCACGCTAAATAGCAATGGGCCGCAAGCGCCTTTGGTTAAAGATGGGGAAGACCTGCTCGCTGACCCCGCAAGCGCCTTCCTATGGACGACCAAAAGCAGGGTGCTCTCTATTACTCATCTATAGGGCAGGGCGTATAACACTTTATTTGCGGCAGTCAAGGTCTGTCTTGTATAAGCGCCCCCCTAACTCTTAAAGGCCTGTTCTAGTTCTGGCAGGGCTCCTGTTCTATCTAAGCGGGAGCAGGGTTCGCCCTCCGCCATTAAAGAGGGGGAGATGGAAGGGCAACCGTTCAGAATGCAAGGCGTGTGTGGAAGCGAGCAGGCAGGCGCTTGCGGCTGCGAACGATACACTTTTTTATTACCACCTGGTTGGTGTAGTGGTGCTTCGACCACATAAATCAGGAATAACTTAATGAAAATTCGATGAGAAATACAAAAAAACCGCAAGCGCCTGATTGTCTGAAGTCTTGGCGGCCTTGGAACGTCGATTCCACGTAAGTGGAAGGAAGAATGCATGAACCACGGCAGAGGAGAAAGGACGGATCACCTGCCGATCTTTGATCCAACAAAACTATGCCAGAAGAAGAGGATACAGATTGACCGGCACAAAAGCCATCTTCATCAATCTACGCTCATTGAGGAGACGGTGACATAGATAAAAAAAGGGGGGGCGCACGAAAGAGATGTGTGGCTGAGGTGCGTAGCGAAAGAACGCATGCATTGAAATTCTTTCGGAGGTTCGAGAATCTATGAAAGGACATAACAGGCGCTTGCGAAGAATTCAAGGAAGTCTATTACGGAGAAGTGGTGATCTCATCTCGTCTTGCTTGCTGGGAGAGAGGAAGCTTCCGGACCACCTTTTCTCAGCCAGATAGCGAGCGATCACTCAGCAATGATACCGCCGGCCGGGAATAAGTATCTATCCCTTACGGGAATCGAACCCGTGTCTTCGACATGAAAAGACGATGTCCTAACCACTGGACGAAAGGGACCAAAAAGACATTCTTCGCAGCGCCTCAGCTCCGAGACGAGAATAGAAGTGGTTCGTTTTGTTTCTATACGAAATTCGACGATTTCGTTTGTGTAGGGCTTAATAATTGGCGATTTCTGATGTGAATTCGGCGGGTCGTCCCCCCTTCCTACGGGTTCCCCACCGACCCAGTGACACATCAACCACGCCCCTTCCTTTTCTCCGATCATCAAGCCCCCTGATCCTTTTCTTTGTCTTTCATCCCCCGTCCCGCTCTTTCTAATAAAAAAAAAAGGGGGGCGAAGGTTAGACCTGAGAAAGTACGAAATAAAGTACATTAAGGTTACGAAGTGACTTAGTCGAACTATACTAAAAAAAGAAAGGGAGTTCGGTGACGAAGTCAGGTCAGCTGGTTAAGGAAAGCAAAGGCGCCCGCCGCTATTAGTGCGCTTGCTTGTTAATTAATTAAAATTAAGAAAGAAGTAGTAGTGAGGCGTCGGTACGGACAGCTGTGGAGACTACATTAAATTAAGGTACGGACTTCATCTCTTCACCGAACTTAAACTTCCGCTGAGTCTAACGAGGCTCAGGTGCGGAGCCCTCCACTGTGGACCGACAAAGTTAGAACACCATAGAAACTTAGCGGACTTTTTCATAAACCTTGATTTCGCTGCGCTCAAAAAGAACCCGGAATAGCTGAAATCGGTTCGTGTGTTCCGCTTCCAAAGTCAGTCGTCTTTGCCCAAGTGTGAACTGCAGACGACTCTCCAGTAGTTCCATTCCTTCTGACTTCTGGGTCAACCCGGGGTCCAAAAGGGGAATTAATCGGGTCAGCCAACCGGCGGCTACGTGACGCAGGTATGCGACCGACCCCCATCCACTTGACTTTTGACATTTGCTGAGCAGACCTTCTATTGGGAAGGGAACAACTCACCGAAGGAGGCAGTAGGAATGAAAGAGGCGAGCAAGCGGTAGCTTGACGAATGCAAGCAACTCCTTGAGTTTTTTTTTTAGCGTACCGCTATTGAAATAAGAAAGAACGGGTTTATGGATGAAGTAATCGGAGTGACAAATGGTTTCGGTTGCGGAAGCCGAAAAAAGTAGCGTCGGTTACCTTTTGAATCGACAGTAGCGACGAGCCGTGCAAGGACGCAGGGATATAGCAAGTCAGCCCAGCCGAGACGCCCTTATCTTTTGTTCGGGCGGTGGGACTTCGACTGTACTGTAACTGTAGGGGTGGTAGGCTTAGTAGGGCTCGAACCTACAATATCACCGTTATGAGCGGTACGTTTCAACCAATTAAACTATAAGCCCCTACTTATCTCTACATGCAATTCGCTCACTTCGAGAAGAGCGGACGGAGAAAGAGGAGACCTTCCTTTGCTTTGCTCTATCTGCTTCTTCCTCTTCCCGGGGCCCCCAAAAGGAGAATTAAAGAAGGGGCATTTCATCCCGACAAGCGGCCCTTTCGCGACTAAAACTGCCGGTACGCTTTCTTTTACGCTTTATTTCCGGCTCGCTTAGACTCAAACAACGGGCGGGGGCTCTCTATTTGCTTGCAATGTCGGTTCCTTTCGTCAAGGCCTGCAAACGGAGAACTTGACTCCCCCCCGTGCTAACGCACGCCCTTTTTGAAGCTGGCTCTTCGCCTATTTGATTCAAAAGGCGCTACTGAACTACTTAAGTACCAGCTAGTGTTAGTAGTACAAAAGAATGTTCCCCGGGGCCCCCGGAGGGGTTCTTTGGCAAGCCCTACTAAAGAAGCTAAGTGACTTTCGTAACCCAAGTAGTGAGTTTTAGAGTGACCGGTAGGGAATTGTACTTCTAGGCGTTGGCGACCTATAGTCTTGTTACGCAAGACGGCTTCACTCGATTCAGTATTTCAATAGAACAAACAAGCCCACTAATAGCTTAGATAGTGGCCCTTCCACTTTGGTGTAGTTGACCCTACCTATTGACTCAAGGTTAGACCTCTGACTCAAGGCGCTTGCGGGAACTGGGAACCCTTCCGTAGTGGGATGTAGGCTTCAGTTGTTTTGGTACTTTTTCACCACTAGTTATGATTTAGTAACCGGCTGTTCACCGGCAGGTCAGTAGGCCTTTTAGTAGGCGAACACTAGAAAGAACTCAGCGGGCGCTAGCGCTATGTTGTTCGCTTTTGTCAACTGAAGTCGCGTAGCGCCAACGGATAGCTGATAGAGCAGATAGAGCGCGGAGCCCCGTTTGAGTCTAAGCGAGCAGAGCCGTTAGTTTCTACTGTCGTACTACTAAAAAAGTACCAAAGGCGAACGGCATTCTGTTGTACAGCTACTTTCTTATAGTTACAAAGTTCGGGTAGGTGACTTTTGAATCGACAGTAGTGACGAAAGGGGGAAATAGCTCAGTTGGTTAGAGTGCTGGTCTGTCACGCCAGAAGTCGCGGGTTCGAACCCCGTTTTCCCCGCCCGACCCATTTGGTCTTCACTGGAAGCTGCCCGGTGTAGCATTCAATACAAATCTTCTATCTTTCCCCCCACCCCGGGGGGGAGTCAAGTAAAGCGCGCGCCCTGTAGTTTTGAAGCTGGGTCGCGCCTCACCGCAGGCACTGAATGAATGAGTGGAGATCTTCCTTCCCCCTTGCTAATTACCAAGGACTTCGTTGCCACTAGTGGCGAAGAAAAAGTCTATCATCCCACCCGGGGCCCCCAAGGGGAATGACGGTTCCTCTCGGAGACTGCCAGTCTACAAGAAGCTGGCAGAGCTTTAGCCATTGGACCACATCCATCCTACCTAAACAGTCACCCTTTGATTTTCATCATGAAAGATTCGCCAGCGCGCGGAAGGTAAGCCTGTGGGATGGCTTCTTTCCCGAAATGAGAATTTGTTTGAGGCAACCTATTATCCTTTTTGAAGCGGATAGTTCACAGTGCTTATTCTAAGAGTTTAGTTCCGACCAACTCAGAAAATGTTTTCACTCCATTTTCATTACGAAGATGTATCACGTCAAGATCCGTTGCTCAAACCGAATCACGCCAACGTTATGGAAGTTCCTGGATTGTGTGAAATAAGATTAGTACCAAACTCTGATTTCAGAATCAAAAATGGAAAATTGGCTATGGAGATTCCGTGCGGTCAGAGATTCATACAGCCAAAAAGGGGCCCCTCTTTCAAAGCGGGAAAGTCGTTTCGATCCAATCCATTCTTGGGGTCCGAAAAAGATACTGGATATGTCAGTGACTTTGCACGACAAAGCACTCTCCGAGGGCATGGAATGTCACATTTTTTGGTCAGAATCTCGACAGTAATGTCTCTGTTAGATTCTCCGGTCGAAATACGGGAAAACCCCATTCAATTCTCGATGGAAACGGAGTTTTGCGAATTCTCCCCGGAACTGGAAGATCATTTCGAGATCTTCGAGCATATTCGAGGGTTCAATTTGACTATTGTCACTTCGGCCAAGACAAAAGATGAGACTTTACCACCGTGGAGCGGCTTTTTGCAAAAAGATGAGGGGGAAAGTCAGTAAGATGTCGGAGAAGCGAAATATACGAGATCACAAACTAAGCGCGGCTAAATATGAATTGAGGCGAAAGCTTTATAAAGCCTTTTGTAAAGATCCCGATCTTCCGTCTGATATGCGGGACAAACATCGTTATAAGTTGTCCAAGTTGCCAAGAAAGAGTTCCTTTGCACGAGTAAGAAACCGATGTATTTCCACTGGTCGCCCTCGTTCCGTAGTTGAGTTCTTTCGCATTTCTCCTCTCGTTTTTCGTGGATTAGCATCTGCCTATGGCTTTGCTGCCTTTGATGGGCATAAAGAAATCGTCTTGGTAGCAACCCCCAAACCCAATAGAACAAAGGTTAGCTCTGCAGCTGGTCCACAAGCAAGGGTTGTAGGTCCATTACCGTCCGGCTCCGGACCGAAAGAAAAGATCTAACGGACTCGGATCGGAGATGCTAACGGGACGGGAATCGAAGTGGGGGACCTCTCTACCGCACCTGTCTCCCCAGACATAGACTACGTACAGGGTAGTACTCTTAGAAAGATAGAAGATCACCGCGTGAACAACATATTAAGTTACGAATGTCACTCCCGAGGGATCTCAAACTATTCTTAAATTCGTAAGTTGTTCATGTTCACGCCGGAGTGCGGAGGTTGTTCCCACCATTGAAGTCAGAGTCTGGGTGTGGGCCAGCAACCAAATAGGGCCTTCCGAATGATAAAGACAAACAAGTTATTCGTTTCGTTGGTAGAACCAACGCCAATATCATATTGATTCTCTCTCGTCCAATAAGAGTTTCCGAGAGTGACTTTCTGAAATTCTCTCCTTTCCAAAACTCCACAAGGCAGGCAAAAAGAGTAATAGGACAACAAGCAAAGAGTGTTGCTTTCATTTTAGTTCTTTCTTTGTTTTGAAATCGACGTTCCTTAAAAAAGGGTAGGTAGTTTGCACGCAGGCAAAACTTATAAGTGAAAGGAGTTCCTTACTTATCTTTCATAGGTTTCTTAATGAAAAGTTGAAGCCTTAAGAAAGCGGCAGTTTGATGTTTTCCGAATGAGTTCGTCGAGAATCAACCAACCGACAAATCTGTAGCCCAGGTGATTCACTGCCTCCCTCTCGCCAAAATGAAATGGGATGAATCTTCTCATGCAGCTTTTTGATTGATTCAGGGCGCAGCGAAGCCAAATTCCATCAAGTTCGGGGTAAATAAGGGGGAACAGGAGTTGTCACGATAGAAAAGAGAAATGACTATAAGGAACCAACGATTCTCTCTTCTTAAACAACCTATATCCTCCACACTTAACCAGCATTTGATAGATCATCCAACCCCGAGCAATCTTAGTTATTGGTGGGGGTTCGGTCCGTTAGCTGGTATTTGTTTAGTCATTCAGATAGTGACTGGCGTTTTTTTAGCTATGCATCACACACCTCATGTGGATCTAGCTTTCAACAGCGTAGAACACGTTATGAGAGATGTTGAAGGGGGCTGGTTGCTCCGTTATATGCATGCTAATGGGGCAAGTATGTTTCTCATTGTGGTTCACCTTCATATTTTTCGTGGTCTATATTATGCGAGTTATAGCAGTCCTAGGGAATTTGTTCGGTGTCTCGGAGTTGTAATATTCCTATTAATGATTGTGACAGCTTCTATAGGATACGTACCACCTTGGGGTCAGATGAGCTTTTGGGGAGCAACAGTAATTACAAGCTTAGCTAGCGCCATACCTTTAGTAGGAGATACCATAGTGACTTGGCTTTGGGGTGGTTTCTCCGTGGACAATGCCACCTTAAATCGTTTTTTTAGTCTCCATCATTTACTCCCCCTTATTTTAATAGGCGCCAGTCTTCTTCATCTGGCCGCATTGCATCAATATGGATCAAATAATCCATTGGGTGTACATTCAGAGATGGATAAAATTGCTTCTTACCCTTATTTTTATGTAAAGGATCTAGTAGGTCGGGTAGCTTCTGCTATCTTTTTTTCCATTTGGATTTTTTATGCTCCTAATGTTTTGGGGCATCCCGACAATTATATACCTGCTAATCCGATGCCCACCCCGCCTCATATTGTGCCGGAATGGTATTTCCTACCGATCCATGCCATTCTTCGCAGTATACCTGACAAATCGGGAGGTGTAGCCGCAATAGCACCAGTTTCCATATCTCTGTTGGCTTTACCTTTTTTTAAAAGTTTGTATGTGCGTAGTTCAAGTTTTCGCCCGATTCACCAAGGAATATTTTGGTTGCTTTTGGCGGATCGCTTACTACTAGGTTGGATCGGATGTCAACCTGTGGAGGCACCATTTGTGACTATTGGACAAATTCCTCCTTTAGTTTTCTTCTTGTTCTTTGCCATAACGCCCATTCCGGGACGAGTTGGAAGAGGAATTCCAAATTCTTACACGGATGAGACTGATCACACCTGATCAGTGAGAAATTTTTACACAAATTTGATGAGTGAGTATTACACCAAGAATTTACAAGCGGATGAGTTTTCGGCGTGGTTGATATAGCTTAGATAGGGAAAAGAGACTCTACTATACTATAGGGTAGGACTGAACTTTCAAATCCGGGGAGCCGACCACGTCAGCGTACTAGGTAGTTAGAATCTTCCTCTGCCAACTAACTGGGACACGTGGCATCAGGTCGTCCATCCATTTAAATTAAAAACCTCGGGCTAGTACTTTGGCCAACACGTGCCTTCGTACATCAGCTGACATTACCATAACTGCCTCCACGCAGCCCCTAAAGGCAATATAACTCCTATTATATTAATTATGCCTACCAAGCCTCCAAATATACTTAAGCATCAAGTATACACCAATAGTTCTCCCCGAGGTACCACAGCACGAGTCAACCGAGGATCTCATTGATTGAATCAACTACTGTGTGTGTCAAATCTCCTGATGACGAGTAGAATAAGAGATCCTTTCAACCAAAGCTACTTCTAGTCGGGCACTCCTGGCCGGGCGGGAAGCCCAAAAGAGATCCAAAGAAAGTTCTCCGAACAAGCGAGGCTTCAGAGATAGGGGGCTAGGGAGGGGTGGAAGAGTGATGTGGACGGACCGAGTTCGACGATGATCCGTCCGTTGCGGAACCTTCCGGTGGGGCGGTGCGTGTCGAAATCCCGGCCGTACGGCGGGCGATCGGCGCGGGCGAGCGTCCCCAGGTAGTTGTTGGTGCCGCAGTCCACCGTGGAGTCCCCCAACACGAAGAGCACCGGGACCAGCGGAGAGGACGCCGCCGGATACGGTTACACCGGTGCTCCGGCCCCGACGTCCTCCACGGGGATCTCGCCGTCGATCAGGAAGTGGGCGGTGCCGAGATCGTCGCGTTCTTGAAGGGACGGGGAGAAGAAGATGGAGAAGAGGAGGGAAAGATTTGTGAAGTTCCAACATTACGGTCAACTATTATATGTTATATGTTTAATAGTTCAATTGTTGGTAACATGTAGAATTCTATATGATGATGAATTTATGATGCATTACAATCCTCTCTCTAACACAAACACACACAGAGCCAAGGTCTCTGAACTTATAGGTGTATAGTATATAGTAAGATGAAGTGCCTGCGACCCTCACACTAGAGACTGTAGCCTTGCTCCTTGAGTGATTCAATGAAATCATCAAACATCTCTTCTATCCCTTTGAACTTGAAGCCCATCTTCCTCAGCTTAGACGTGTTGAACTTTTAGTAAGGCCTCTCACAAATTGAAAAGAGATGTAGTCCTTATAATAAATAATAAGTGGTTTCACTCCTTAAATAATAAAATGGAAAAATCTTTTGCGCAAGAAGAACCTGTTGAACAAGTGAGGAAGAGGTTGAAGAAAAGCCAAGTGAAGAAGCACCAGTTGAATGAAGAAGATCCAAGTGAGGAACCGAATGAAGAACCAAGTGAGGAAGATCCATCACATCAGAAGAATCTGCTTGTACGCCATCTTGTGATTGTGACAACGATGAAAAACCCAATTCCGGACTAGTTCAAACCAACTCAGCTGAGAAGGTCAATGGACACAGGCTGTTAAGTTTCTATTCGAGAAAAAAGCGCAAGCAGGAGCAGCCCTCAAAGCCGGAATCTTATTCTGGGCTTCCCAGCAGTGATCTTGGAGATAAGTCCAGGTTCGCCGAGCTGAGAAAGGCGCTTGCGTTTAAAAAGATAAGACCGTGATCTCCGGTTTCGCTCCCGCTTAATTCAATAGGCCACATTTTTTCCATATCTTGCTTCGCACGCAGAAAAGCTCCATCCAAAACTGAGTTGACTCATTTCGCTTCTTCTTCTGTCTATATGGGGCTGGCTCATTCCGTGCTGGAGCACTGCATATCGCAGCTCCCAGAGCAGAGAGGACTCAACCTATTTTACCGATGACTAGGCTTAACACAAGACCAACGAAGAGGAAGATTTTACCTAAATAAGAAAGTGGATGAACAATTCCTATCACTACCCAGCCTTAGCTTTCATACTCTCGATAGCTAAGAAGCGAAGCCCCGCAAGCACCTTTTTCCTTAACTGCCTCTTAGAGTCATTAGCGTTGTCGTTAAGCCTTCATTCAAGAACTATGGTAGTAGAGAAGCGGTACGAAGTTGCAACTCAGGGTAAGGAAGAACGCGTCACGTTAGAAGTAAGCTATTGAGCGAAGTTTAGCCCGACTAAGGCTTAGCTCATCAAGTCGTTACTCTCGGGTCCCTTGCTTTAAGATGAATGAGGGGGCCCCCTCGCTACACTAGCCTCCCGTCGCCGACGGGAAGTGCCAAGGTCGTGTCGAAGTG